CGAGCTAGGACAAGAGTCGAGGCTGTCAATGCAATTTCATAACTAGTTGGTGCGTTCAAATAATCAAAAGAGGTTCTGTTTCTAAACCCTATTTTGATTGGATTCACTCGACATAATCCAATCAAGCAGAATCCAATTTAGATACAACGCAATTCAAAAATGAAATAAATAAAAAATCTATAAAAATAAGGGTGGGACAAAAAACTTATTAGATACCGTTGACTCCGGTATCTAATAAGTTCTACCTACTATTGGATTTGAACCAATGACTCCCGCCGTATGAAAGCGATACTCTAACCACTGAGTTAAGTAGGTCACTTATTATCCTAAAGAGAACCAAATGGAACCCATCCTATCGATGGATTATAAATATCATATTCCTTATAAGCAACAATAATCGAACCAATACCACTCAAAAATTTCGGATGTTGGATCATAGAATATTGATCTTGACAACAAATTATATACATGATAAAATATGCATCACAAGCACTAAGGGCTATAGCTCAGTTGGTAGAGCACCTCGTTTACACGCGCGCCAATGTTTTTCAGGGGAATCCACCATACAATCCAAAAAATGGATCTTATTGAGAAATCGATGTCTTACTCCATAATAACTTTAAGAGAAAAGAGAACAATAGCCTGACGAGAGGTTCGGTCCTATTTGAGTGCCCTTTGTAGGTACCAAACAGGCTCCGCCTTGAGATATTGATAAGGTGAATAGCAGTATATTCAATGCTAGGCATAATGAGTATAAGGCCCTCAAAAAATCTCTTTTCGTCCTATGAACTTGAAGGTGTATGAAGTTTCATATTGGATTTTTTAAGCCGAACGATAGAGACTTCATTTAACTTAAAATTCTAGGCCAAAGGCAGACCTACGTCAAAATAACTTCACCTTTGAAACACTTTGGTAGTGCTCTGAATTAGAATCCCAAATAATGAATCAGAGCACATGGAGCCATCTCCTTATCTTATTTTTCTGTCAAGAAAAAATATGGCAGATTGGCTGATATTTCTATCAGTTAATGAAAGAGCCCAATGCAAAAAAAAATGCATGTTGGGTCTTTGAAACAGTTCAGATCATTTTGATAATAATAAGTTTGATCTGTTTTACCGAGAAGGTCTACGGTTCGAGTCCGTATAGCCCTAGAGCCCTATAAAAAAAATGAATAAAATTCCAAATTTTCATTTGAAATAAAAAATTGTATAATTTTGATTTCTTCATTCTTGTTTGTTGCTTATAACTGACCGGTTGGTTCATCGAAACAAAATTTGTCCTAGAAACTCACTCACGGGAATCATTTAAAGCAGAACAGAAAACCGAAAAAACATATCATATTTCAAGGAATCGAATCGATCTTTTTCCAAACAAACCAACCCTTCGTCATTAATTGTCGAAGGGAAATTCCATATGCATTTTTCTGCCCACAATCAAGGGGTTAAGCTAGCGATACTCCTTTTCTTTGGTATACCTTACCAAGACCCGGCGAAGCACACCAAAACAAGGGGGGGTGGTCTTCTTTTTCTGTATTCAATCAAGAGAAAACCCCACCCCATCCAGATCTGATAAACGGAATATACCAACACTAAGATATTCGAAATCCCCAGATACCTACCCATTCTCTTACATTTGAATACTTGTTCTATTCTAAATTACTAAGAAAAAACTTTCGACTCTATTCCTAAAAAATCCAAATTCCGAACTCGCATTTTTATAAAGAAAATTCAAATAATCAAAAGAATATCAAAAGAATAATAAATTCAAAAATTTTAAACACAAAATAAGAATTCTATTTGCTTTCTTTAGGCTTTAGGAAGAATCCTAGGCAAAAACAAGAAAATTTGTCTAAGTATAACATCTAGAGTTATACTAACTAAAGCAATTAAAGAAAATTGAACTAAAAAAATAAAGTAGACTGGAAATAGGATCCCGATCAAGTCAGTCGATAAATCTTGAAATGAGATATGCCCTGCAATAATCAAAGGAAACTAGATGGTTTGGCCAAAATAAATTGTTGTTTTGACTAACTAGTTATCAATGACTTTAGAACTTCAATTCGAATCAACCAATCCGATATACTTTCCACGTTCATAGGAGTGCGTCTATGTTTTTGCTTTACGAATATGATATTTTTTGGGCATTTCTAATAATATCAAGTTTTATTCCTATTTTGGCATTTTTAATTTCTGGGATTTTAGCCCCGATTAGGAAAGGGCCGGAGAAACTTTCTAGTTATGAATCGGGTATAGAACCAATGGGCAACGCTTGGTTACAATTTAGAATTCGTTATTATATGTTTGCTCTAGTTTTTGTTGTTTTTGATGTTGAAACGGTTTTTCTTTATCCATGGGCAATGAGTTTTGATGTATTGGGCGTATCTGTATTTATAGAAGCTTTAATTTTCGTGCTTATCTTAATTGTTGGTTTAGTTTATGCATGGCGGAAGGGAGCATTGGAATGGTCTTAGCTCCTGACTATTCAGACAATAAAAAGAAAA